ACCATCATACTTGCTGACCATCGATGAACCGATCGAATTAACCAACCAAAGTTGGCTTCAGTCATTATGTATTGAACAGAGGAAAAAGCCTCCGTAACGGTTGGCCGATAGTAAAAAGTCATAGCAAAACCCGTAGCTACTTGTACTAAAAAACAAGTAAGCGTGATCCCCCCTAAACAATAAAATATGTTGACATGAGGAGGAACATATTTACTAGTTATATCATCTGCAATCGCTTGAATCTCGAGACGCTCCTCGAACCAATCATATACTTTATTGAGATAGGTAATCTGAGAGGACCCCCCCCCAAGAACCGTATATGAGAATTTCATCTCGTACGGCTCAAACAGAAACACACAAATACCGATTTCGACGGATATGTAATAGAAAGTGCAAAACTTCTTAGCCACTTGATTCAATTTGTCCCGAAGATAGGAAGTAAAAAAAATCCGAAATTTCCTCTTTGTGACGCTAATGCCAAAAATATCAAGTTAGCTCGGCCTTCTTTATGTTGATCCTTATAGGCCTCTTGAATCTTCTCTTTCCTATTTTTGTTTATTATTTCATTTGTTGTTTTTTTGTGCGTAATGCGGATCGACTCTTATTTGACTATTGATAGGAATTCTTTTGTTGAGACCCTATAAATTAATTAAAACCTCAGATTCATACAAGAACCACGATGATTTAGCTCCAAGCTAAATTCAAAAGTTCTCTGAGTAAAAACCGTTTGATCATCACTTATTCAATTTCAATGAGTGGATGTAATAACTCAACAAAATCTAGAGAAAGAAGTTGTTCTTCGGACAAAATGAAAATGAATAAGTCTAAAGAAAGAAAAATTGTTTAATTTAGGAAATACCCATCTGAATTTTTTTTTAGTCCGGTTGCGAGGTCTGAGTAGTAGGTATGAATCATAGTTCAAATATTTCTTTTCTTAAGCTATTCTATAATATTCCGTGTTCCAGATATTAGAATAAATATCCGACGGAATAGAATCATCTTAATAGAGATGACAGGACCTTTCTCTGCATTATCAATAGGATCAATTATAACAAGTCACACGCTCATATTCCGAATACCGAAAAAATAAATCTCACAGTCGAACTACCAGAGGGGTCTATAAATATGAGTCTTAAATCATTTTTTTTTGATTGAAAAACTAGGGCTTCATAGTTCTTATGAACCTAACTCATTGAAATTCCGTCCAGTAAAACGGAAGAATTATAAATTTCCAAAATAATAGATAGGAATATCGCAAATAGGGCCATTGCTACTCCCATAAGTGGTGTAGTCCCCCAGCCCGGAGCTACTTTACCATATTCCGAATTCAAAGGTTTCAATAAATTCCCTACGGCAGTTTGTCTTGGCTTAGATCTAGAACTACCCTCAACGGTTTGTGTAGCCATAAATCCTATTTAATCATTGGTTGAGATTTGTTGACTTTGTATACCATTCCGTTGTAGTTGTAACTAAACGATCTTATCGTAGATCCCTTGTGATCTTGAAATTATCTAAAAATGGAAACAGCAACCCTAGTCGCCATCTTCATATCTGGTTTACTTGTAAGCTTTACGGGGTACGCCTTATATACCGCTTTTGGGCAACCCTCTCAACAACTAAGAGATCCATTCGAGGAACACGGGGACTAGACTAGTTGAAGTAATGAGCCTCCCATATCGGGAGGCTCTTTACTTCAGTTGATATAATGAAAAATCATTTCATTTTTTAGTCGGAACCTTAGGCGGTTCTCGAAAAAAGATAGCGAAAAAAATTATCCCTAAAGTAGAGACTAAAAGGAATGTATAAACCAATGCTTCCATAGATTTGATCGTGGTTTACAATTATAGCTTTCACACCTATTCGTTTGAGTGGGATCATTTACCATATCATATAAAAAGGGGGAAAGAATCAAAGAAAAGAAGGTGATTCAAGTCCATATTTCTCGGGTACCCTATAAAAAAAATCGAAATAGAGGCGAAAGATGTCAGAGCAATCTTGTATCAAACTACTTGTCTCTTTGTAGTTGGATCTCCAAGTTTTTGGAATGATCCAAATTCCACTTGAGCATCCAAATCTGGATCAATACCAGCAAAAACATCTCTGAACAAGGTTCTAGCGCCATGCCAAATGTGCCCCAAAAAGAAAAGCAAAGCAAACGAAGCATGCCCAAAAGTGAACCAACCCCTTGGACTACTACGAAAAACACCATCGGATTTCAAAGTAGCCCGGTCTAATTCAAAAATTTCACCTAATTGTGCGCGCCTAGCATATTTTTTCACAGTAGCGGGATCACTATAACTCACTCCATTGAGTTCACCACCATAGAACTCAACAGTTACACCTACTTGTTCAACACTATACTTTGATTCTGCCCTTCGAAAAGGAACATCCGCCCTCACAATTCCATCTCCATCTACCAAAACTACCGGGAATGTTTCAAAAAAAGTAGGCATACGACGTACAAAAAGCTCGCGTCCCTCTTTATCTCGAAAGACGGGGTGTCCTAACCATCCAACAGCTATTCCATCTCCACTGTCCATTGAACCCGCCCTGAATAACCCCCCTTTTGCCGGATTATTACCAATGTAATCATAAAAAGCTAATTTTTCGGGAATTTTAGACCAAGCTTCCAATAAACTTAGATTTTCGGCTAGTCCGGCACCAACTCTTCGATATATCTCTTGCTGGAAGTATCCCTGATCCCACTGATAACGAGTGGGACCAAATAACTCGATTGGGGTCGTTGCTGAACCATACCACATAGTTCCAGCAACAACAAAAGCTGCAAAAAAAACAGCAGCGATACTACTAGAAAGTACAGTTTCAATATTGCCCATACGTAATCCTTTGTATAGACGTTGAGGCGGACGGACACTAAGATGGAATAAGCCTGCTAATATGCCCAGTGTACCTGCTGCAATATGATGAGAGGCGATTCCTCCCGGAACAAAAGGATCAAAACCTTCCGCACCCCACGCTGGACTTACAGATTGTACTTTTCCAGTTAGTCCATAAGGATCGGACACCCATATTCCAGGACCATATAAGCCTGTTACATGAAATGCGCCAAAGCCAAAGCAAGCCACCCCTGAGAGAAATAAATGAATTCCAAAGATTTTGGGCAAATCCAAAGAAGGTTTTCCCGTACGTTCATCACAGAATATTTCTAGGTCCCAATACACCCAATGCCAGATGGCCGCCAAAAAGCACAAGCCAGAAAACACAATATGTGCCCCTGCCACACCTTCATAACTCCAAATACCCGGATTCGTTATAGTGCCTCCTGAAATATTCCAACCACCCCACGAATCGGTTATTCCTAAACGAGTCATGAAGGGTATAACAAACATACCTTGTCTCCACATTGGATCAAGAACAGGGTCAGAGGGATCAAAAACCGCTAATTCGTATAGAGCCATCGAACCGGCCCAACCAGAAACGAGAGCCGTATGCATTATATGGACAGAAAGCAATCGGCCGGGATCATTCAATACGACAGTATGAACACGATACCAAGGTAAACCCATGAAAATACCCCTTTCTCAAAGAAAAATAGACACTATGTAACTTTATCGCATTACAATATACTTATACTATGTACCTAACCTTTTCGGCGGATTCCGTATGAGAAAAGGTTACTTTTTATTCTATTCCGTTGAAAATAACGGAAGAATTCTGTTCGTAAGAACAAAGAGAAGCAGATCTATTCTATACTCGATGAGTACCAATACGCAATGGGAGCATTGATCCCGTTTGGGGGGAACGAATGCATGGATACTTGTTTATTATTCGAACGAGCCATCCCTTCGTTAAAATTTTTATTTATTCATTCTGTCTTTCTCTAAAAACCTTCCAATTTTTGTATTTTTGTGTATTTCTTTTTATTTTAAGTAGAAAAAATAGAAAAAAAATAATGAAGACAATAAACTCATTCTTACGTTTCCATATTAAAGTGAAGTATAGTACTTAATTTTTTTCTTTAATTTAATGCCCATTGGTGTTCCAAAAGTACCTTTTCGGAGTCCTGGAGAGGAAGATGCAGTTTGGGTTGACGTATAGTGCGACTTGTCAGACATATTGGGTCATATGGGATTTCCCTGTTTTCTCCCCCGATCGAGATATCCTCTGTTTCGCCCAAGAAATATTGTATTGATTGAAGAATCAATCATTCGGAGCGTGAAGTGAAATTAGATCAATTTATATTGAGGATCGATATTATTAATTAGAAGAATTTATGGTTGACTTGTACTAAAAAAATAAAGTATCCAGGCTCCGTTCATAAAATACCGAATTGGTAAGAAATATATTTCGAATTACCGCTTGTAGCATAGATGATTCTTATACGTCATTATAGAAGCGATCTCAAACTGCCATGCCAACCAGTATGATGAATACATCGAATAGTTTGGGGGAGGCATGAAACGAATTGAAAAAAAAAAGGCGTAGCAAAAAGAAGTGGTATTGAGATCATTTGTCCTATATGTGCAAATAGAATTCGGATGGATCTTTACCCGGGGTAGAACATGAACCTAAAAGAATTGAAAGGACTCATTCAGGAACAAGAAAATTACATCGTGATTAAAATCTCGACGAAACAATACATCAATGAGAGGTTAATTAAATAAGTTCAGTAAATTCTTTTTTTTAGGGAAGGGCCAAAACTCCTTTTTTTTTAATCGAATAAAACCTTCATAAAAAAAAACAGAAATCTGTTAAAAAAAAAAGAGATAGGATTGGAATCGACACATTGATTCTTTTTTCGCAATTTTTTTGAACCGTATGCATCCAAAGATGCACGTACGGTTCAAAAGGGATACAATTTTGTTCTAATCAACCGACTTTATCGAGAAAGATTACTTTTTTTAGGCCAAGAAGTTGATAGCGAGATCTCAAATCAACTTGTTGGTCTCATGGTATATCTCAGTATAGAAGATGATACTAAGGATCTTTATTTGTTTATAAACTCCCCTGGTGGATGGGTAATACCAGGAATAGCAATTTATGATACTATGCAATTTGTTTCACCCGATGTACATACAATATGCATGGGATTAGCCGCTTCAATGGGATCGTTCATTCTGGTCGGAGGAGAAATTACCAAACGTCTAGCATTCCCTCACGCTTGGCGCCAATGAGTTTTTATTTGAAAAAAAAAGAAGAAGACTATGCCTTCGCCATATTGAATATGAATAATAGGTAATAATAGCATGGCACTTCGAGTTCGATATGAACAAACTATTATTGTTTTTCCTAACACGAGATTTTGTATCGAGATAGTCGTATGAAACAAAGGTTATTTCCGATTTGATCTTCTGTGTCGGGAATACATTCTCAGCGTCACAAACCATTTTTCTTCCACACCAGAAGTCTTTTTCTGATATTTATCTTACGAAGAAAAGAGTACGAAAATAAGAGCATTTTTCCTTATTTTATCCTATCAAAAAGAAACTTTGGGATTGCTAAATCAAAGACGAGATAAATATAGAAAGCAACGGAACCATCATAGTATTTTTTTGACTCTTAGAATATGAAAGGAAGGGTGGTAAATGGATCATTCAACGATCTAGATCGGATGGATTCTTTTTTTTTCTTTTCTTCTATAGATAGAATAGAAGGAAAGGGAAAAAGAAATTCCATTGCAGAGCCGTATGCAATGCACAAAAAGTGCCTGTACGGCCGTTCAATTCTATTTGTTTTTTTCTTTTTTTTGCCCTTATTTTCATTTTAGTCCAATCGTTCGAGATAGAAGAACCGTTCATGCATGATGTTATATCAATATTATCAGGGTTATGATTCACCAACCTGCTAGTTCTTTTTATGAGGCGCAAGCGGGGGAATTTATCTTGGAAGCGGAAGAACTACTCAAACTTCGCGAAACCCTCACAAAGGTTTATGTACAAAGAACGGGCAACCCTTTATGGGTTATATCCGAAGACATGGAGAGAGATGTTTTTATGTCAGCAACAGAAGCCCAAGCTCATGGCATTGTTGATCTTGTAGCGGTCGAAACCGAAACTACTGGGAATTTTCTCTAAATACACGATTCCGTTTCAAACCATAATTCGAATTTTCCGTGATTTGATATTGAATGGAAATAATTCATAATCATCAATCATCAGGTTAAGATCGATCTAAACCAACCTATTTTATTATATATATGTATGATATGCCGACAATTAAACAACTTATTAGAAACACAAGACAGCCTATAAGAAATATCACGAAATCCCCCGCGCTGCGGGGATGTCCTCAGCGTCGGGGAACATGTACTAGGGTGTATGTGTGACTCGTTTAGATCATGAGTTCAAACAAATGAAGTAATTTTTCAAGTACCAATCACCAGTACCAATGAATAGGATAGATAGAGTGGAAAAAAATTATTTACTATCTAAAAAGTAAAAATGAGGCTCCATTATCCACTTATATTTTTTTGTATGAAATTTATGGTTTCCATTGGTGCAAATCCAATCACCTCAATTTGAGATGAGAAGCAATTCCCCATTGGTAGCAAATAGTTATCTATTAAGCGGGGGAAATAGTACTATACTATAAGAAGCAAAAAAGGTATGTTCCTATTCTTGAAAGAACGGACTAACAAGGTCAGCTACCTAGCCAACTTTCATAATTAAATGCCGTCACTGTATGGATAACCCTTTTGTGAAAAGAGCTCTTACTAATTGGTAGAGCTAAAGAGTGTGAACTATACAAGTTCGCAATAACCTTTGATTAAATGAAAGAAGAGGCTCCGGTGTATAGAGAAGACCTCACCGTTTACGAAGTAACCATAGAAACGATGGAACCCACTTTTTTTCTTTTTTTTTTATCGCTAGAATTTCTTATTTCCGGGTATTTCGCCCGGAAGGAATAAAAAATCGTGGTTGGGAAGGTCATAGTAGCAAAAGCCATTGGAATTTATATTTTATATATCGGAATAATCCGTTTTGTTATTAATTAACCAGGGGATAAAAGGATGACTGAAAGAAAAGAAATAAATTAGTTATTCATTAAAATGTAATTTTATTCAATGACCAGAGTTAGACGAGGATATATAGCTCGGAGACGTCGAACAAAAATTCGTTTATTTGCATCAACCTTTATAGGGGCTCATTCAAGACTTACCCGAACCACTACTCAACAGAAAATGAGAGCTTTGGTTTCCTCTCATCGGGATAGGGGCAGGCAAAAGAGGGACTTTCGCCGTTTGTGGATCCCTAGGATAAATGCAGCAGCTCGTGAGAATGGGGGATTCCATAGTTATAGTAGATTAATACACAATCTGTACAAGAAGCAATTGCTTCTTAATCGTAAAATACTTGCGCAAATAGCTATATCAAATAAGAATTGTCTTTACGTGATTTCCAATAAGATTATCAAATAAAAGAGATTCTAAAGTCATATATAGGAATGACTGAAACAGAATGGAATTCCCCGGAGTCCATTCTCCGGGAAGATACAATAAAAATGAATTTAAGAAATTAAGAAGAAATTCAGATCAGATAA